CGTTTAAATGTCCTTCAAAGGTAAGTAAATAGATCCGAAACATATAAAACGCGGTTAATCCCGCCGTGGCCCAAGCTATTATTGCGAAAATTGGCGAATACAACCAACTATCATTAAGAATTTCATCTTTGGACCAAAAACAAGCAAGAGGTGGAATACCACAAAGAGAAAGTGTACCTAATAAAAATGTGATTTTGGTAATTGGTACATGTTTTCTTAAACCTCCCATAAGACCCATATTCTGGCTTTTAGCTGGAGAATATCCAACAATAGTTTCCATTGAATGAATAATGGATCCGGATCCTAAAAATAATAATGCTTTGGAATAAGCATGAGTAATCAAATGAAATAAAGCGCTTCGATAAGACCCCATACCTAGAGCTAACATCATATAACCCAATTGGGACATTGTGGAATAGGCTAAACCTCTCTTAATGTCTTGTTGAGCAAGAGCTAAAGTAGCTCCTAATAATACTGTTATTATTCCTATAACCGAGATCAAATACATTATGTAAGGTATAACTCTGAAAAGAGGAAGAAGCCGAGCTACAAGAAAAATCCCCGCCGCTACCATAGTAGCAGCATGTATAAGAGCCGAAATAGGAGTAGGCCCCTCCATGGCATCAGGTAACCATATATGAAGGGGGAATTGGGCGGATTTAGCAACTGCACCGGCAAATAAGAGAACAGCGCATAACGTAATAAATAGAAAATTTACCTCATTATTATAAATCAAGTTAGTGAATATTTCGAATAAATCCCTAAATTCGAAACTCCCCGTTATCCAATAAAAACCTAAAATTCCTAATAATAAACCAAAATCCCCTACACGATTAGTTACAAACGCTTTTTGACAAGCATTTGCCGCAACAGGTCGTGTAAACCAAAATCCTATTAATAGATAGGAACACAGCCCAACCAATTCCCAAAAAATATAAATTTGTATCAAATTGGAACTAGTAACTAATCCCAACATGGAAGTACTGAAAAAACTCATATAAACAAAAAATCTCAAATATCCTTGATCATGAGCCATATAATTATCACTATAAATAAGAACCATAATTCCAACAGTAGTGATTAATATTGACATAATAGAAGTAAGTGGGTCGATCAAGTATCCGAAGTCTAAAGAAAAATCATTATTGATGATCCAAGACCATCCATATTGATAAAAAGAACTGCTATTGATTTGCTGAATAGACAGGGAGATTGAAAAAATCATGACTATGCTTAACAATAAAACACTCTGAAAAGCCCACATACGGCGAAAACTTTTTGTTGCCGTTGGAAAAAGAATAAGTCCCGCTCCTATTAGCATAGGGACTGGAAGTGGAATGAAAGGTATGATCCACGCATATTCATATGTCTGTTCCATAAAAAAGTTTTGAATTCTTAATTAATTGTTTCCGATTCACCGGATCTTACCTCTTTTGAAAGGAGTCAATAAAAAGTAAAAATATGGACTAACTTAACCTAATTTTAAATTTTAATCGAATTTTCTATTCTTACTTATTCTGAGTCTTTGCTAAATACTTCAACTATTGAAATCACAAAGTTACAATTGGTCAAATGATATGAAAGGGATTAATTACTAATCTCCTTTGAAATAGGCCTATTTTTGATCCAAGTTTGACCAAAGATAGTGAATCGAACGGGGATTCAAGTTTTTCATTTCCTGAAGTAAAAACGCGGTTTTTATCTTTAAACCTTTCGAGGTATTTTATTGCATGTAAATGAAATGTGGAACCATAAAAAAAAAATCGAATATTTTTGGGATTCCTTATTTTATTTTTGATTTTTATTAAGTTCAATTTCTTAAGTTCAACTAATTTTCTTTCTTCATTTCTACGGAAAAGCCGATTATCAAATTCTATAGGTATAGATTTTATGAATCAAAAAGAATGGGAAATTGTGAAATAAAGATACCGGTCACTAGAGAATCTTTTCTTTTTTAGGATTATGAATGTTTTATGGAATAGAAAGACTTGAAAAAACGCATATTGGCCTTCTGTTTTTATTTCCAGTATTCTGCAATTTTGACATATCTTTTACCTATCTCGATAATGTTTTATTTGAGGAGAACACTATTAGCTCGAAAATAAATATGTATTAAAAATAATTCGTTTTGAACAATAGATGTCTTTCACATCCAGCTATAACAATGAGTAATTTTTTAATTTCTAAATGGCAGTTCCAAAAAAACGCACTTCGACATCAAAAAAGCGTATTCGTAAAAATATTTGGAAAGGGAAGGGGTATTGGATAGCATTAAAGGCTTTTTCGTTAGCGAAATCTCTTTCTACCGGGAATTCAAAAAGTTTTTTTGTACGCCAAACCCAAATAAATAAGTAATAAAACGTTAAAATAATTTGAATCAACTTGAAAAAATAATTCAATTATTCTTAAATTATTCAATTATTATCTAATTGAATAATTTAACGATTTCCCCTTCCTATTTGATATTGATTAACTCACCAATCCATATGTAATGGAACTCTATTCGCTTTTCTGATTGGTATAGTAAATAATTGATATAAAAAATAATAGAATTAGGAAATCCTCTATTTACTATATCAATCACTGAATAATAACTTTTTTGTTGACAAAAGAATAAAGATCATTTCTATTCCAAGGTGGGGAGTTTTCTTTTCCCCATCGACCTATTTGCAGAATAAAATGAAAAAAAAAAAATAAGAAATTGCTGCTTAAACAATGAAAACAAATTTTTTCACTTTATTCCTTATTCCTTAATTTGAGTATAGAACGGTTTAGTTACAAGAGTTGAATTCTGAATTCGAGGAAAGCATAAAATATAGGAAAGTCCCAGGTTAAATAAAAAAACTAAGACTCTAAATTCAAATCGAAAATAATGAACCTTCAACCTCAAATTCCTATTTGAACAACTTTTTATTGTTATTGATCCATTTGAATCATTACTAAACTAAAATAGCTTACTCAATCTCGACGATTGCTTATTCATAGGCTATTATGAGTTCAAGACAGGCCGCTATGGTGAAATTGGTAGACACGCTGCTCTTAGGAAGCAGTGCTAATGCATCTCGGTTCGAGTCCGAGTGGCGGCATACCATCTTCTAAAAAGGATAAATAGATCTTATAATGAATTCAATTCCCGATTTCCATTTTCGAATTATGTAATTAAGGGACTCTTATTTTTTAAGATTTTTTATGATATTTTCAACCTTAGAGCATATATTAACTCACATTTCCTTTTCGATCGTTTCAATTGTAATTACAATTCATTTGATAACCCTTTTAGTCGAGAAAATTGTAAAACTATACGATTCGTCAGAAAAGGGCATAATAGTGACTTTTTTCTGTATAACAGGATTATTAGTTACTCGGTGGATTTCTTCAGGACATTTCCCACTAAGCGATTTATATGAATCATTAATTTTCCTTTCATGGAGTTTCTCCCTTATTCATATAATTCCGTATTTCAAAAAAAATGTTTTCATTTTAAGTAAAATAACTGGACCAAGTGCTATTTTGACCCAAGGCTTTGCTACTTCAGGTATTTTAACTGAAATACACCAATCCGGAATATTAGTACCTGCTCTTCAATCGGAGTGGTTAATAATGCACGTAAGTATGATGATATTGGGCTATGCAGCCCTTTTATGTGGATCGTTATTATCAGTAGCACTTCTAGTGATTACATTTCGTAAAAACAGAAAGCTTTTTTATATTTATAAGAGCAATGGTTTTTTAAACGCGTCATTTTTCGTGGGTGAAAATGTTTTCGAAAATACTTCGTTTTTTTCTGCTAAAAATTATTACAGGTTCCAATTGATTCAACAATTGGATTATTGGAGTTATCGGGTTATTAGTTTAGGATTTACTTTTTTAACCATAGGAATCCTTTCGGGAGCGGTATGGGCTAATGAAGCGTGGGGGTCATATTGGAATTGGGACCCAAAAGAAACTTGGGCATTTATTACTTGGATCGTATTTGCAATTTATTTACATACTCGAACAAATAGAAATTTGCGGGGTGTAAATTCTGCAATTGTAGCGTCTATAGGCTTTCTTATAATTTGGATATGCTATTTTGGGGTCAATCTATTAGGAATAGGGTTACATAGTTATGGTTCTTTTCCATCAACATTTAATTGAATTCAAGACAAGTTATTACAAATACAAGAGCGGGTGACGCATTGTATGAACTAGCATGCGGGCCGTGTGAATCAAATATTGTATTGATGATTCACACGGTTTTCTATCATATGTAGTTCAATTTCATTGTTTTTACTTAATTCTTCTCTTAATTGATCTTAATTGAAGAAAAAAAGAAGACTTTTTTTTTCATTGTCCAAGAATGTTTTTAAAAACAAACATAGGTTTTGTTATTTCAGTCATCCAATTTTTTCTAAAAAAAATTAGATAGAATAACTTCGACCTTGTCAACTGCTAATGAAAGAACGAAATCGGGGTATATACCAATACCTATGACGGGTAAAAAGATGGAGATCGAAAGAAATAACTCTCGCGGTCCAGAATCAAAAAAAGAATCCTTCGGAGCGTTAAATAGCTTGTATCCATAGAACATCTGGCGTGGCATAGATAATGAATAAATAGGAGTTAATATAATTCCAATTGCCATTACAAAAGTAATTAGTAGTTTTGGAATTAAAAGATATTTTTGGCCGGTAATTATTCCAAAAAATACTAGCAATTCGGCAACAAAACCACTCATACCTGGTAATGCAAGGGAAGCCATCGAAAAGCTACTAAACATCGTGAACATTTTTGGCATTGGAATAGCTATTCCGCCCATTTCGTCAAGATAAACAAGGCGGATTCTATCATAAGTCGTTCCCGCCAAGAAAAAAAGTGCAGCACCAATAAATCCATGAGAGATTATTTGTAAAAGGGCTCCATTAAGTCCCGTATCGGTTAGAGAACTAATTCCTATAATTATGAAACCCATATGAGAGACAGAGGAATAGGCTATTCTTTTTTTTAAATTCCGTTGGCCAAGAGATGTTGAAGCTGCATAGATTATTTGTATTGTACCTATTATCATCAACCAAGGAGAAAATATAGAATGGGCATGAGGTAATAATTCCATATTGATTCGAATTAATCCATACGCTCCCATTTTTAATAAGATTCCGGCTAGAAGCATACAAGTACTGTAATGTGCTTCTCCATGGGTATCTGGTAACCATGTGTGTAGGGGGATAATGGGCGATTTGACAGCAAAAGCAATAAAAAATCCAATATAGAAGATTATTTCTAAAATCACAGGATATGATTGATTAACTGATGTTTCAAAATTTAATGTTGGTTCATTAGAACCATATAAAGCAACACCCAAAACTCCCATTAAGAGAAAAATAGAACCCCCTGCCGTGTACAAAATAAATTTTGTAGCTGAGTACAGACGTTTCTTTCCTCCCCACATGGCTAGAAGTAGATAAACAGGAATTAATTCTAACTCCCACATGATGAAAAAAAGTAAAAGGTCCCGAGACGAAAATGATCCAATTTGACCACTGTACATTGCTAACATGAGAAAATGGAATAATCTAGAATCTCGAGTAACTGGCCAAGCCGCTAAAGTCGCTAAAGTCGTGATAAATCCTGTTAATAAAATGGGTCCTATAGAAAGTCCATCTATTCCTAATCTCCAATGGAAATCAAAAAAATCGACCCATTTATAATCCTCTACTAGTTGGATTAATGGATCATCCGATTGGAAATGATAACAAAATGCATAAGTTGTTAGAAGGAGTTCTAAAATACATATACATATGGTATACCACCGGATTACCCTATTTCCTTTATGGGGAAGAAAGAAAATTAAAGAACCCGCAAATATCGGAAAAACTACAATTATTGTTAACCAAGGAAAATAATTCGTAGTAAAGACAAGATACACTTAGACCAAAAAAACCCGTGCTCAAAATATTTTGATTTTCGAGCACAGGTTTGTCGGTAAAAAAATTAAATGGATTCAAGTAGAGTTTTCTCGAACGTATCAATAAGCTAGACCCATACTGCGAGTTGTTTCATGCCATAAATAAACTCGTACACTCAAGAAATCCGTTGGGCAGGCGGATTCACATCTCTTACAACCAACGCAGTCCTCTGTTCGTGGAGCAGAAGCAATTTGTTTAGCCTTACAACCGTCCCAAGGTATCATTTCTAATACATCCGTAGGGCAGGCTCGGACACATTGAGTACATCCTATACACGTATCATAAATCTTTACTGAATGTGACATTTGGTCTATACGTTTTTTAATGTTCTAAATTTTCGATCTAGTAAACTTAGAAACGAATTATATATTTATATACCAGATGAATCAATGAGTTATCAGAATTTTCTAATCAACCCCTTTCTGGATTGGTTTATGAGATATGAGAGAGGCCAAAATACTTTGATTTCTTATATTTTGCAAATAAGATCATACTTTACGTATTAAACATGCTAATTAAAATCAATTTATCAATATTAGAATGTAAATGATTACTATTAATTATTCAACAAATTTGATTGGTTGATACGAGTTGATTTTCTATTACGATAAATTGATGAAACAATAGCCAGTCCAATGGCTGCTTCAGCGGCTGCAATAGCTATAACAAAAATTGAGAAAATGTCTCCTTTTAATTGACGATTATCAAAAAAATCAGAAAATGTTACAAAATTTATATTAACCGCATTCAATAGAAGTTCAAGACACATAAGGGCTCTAACCATATTTCGACTTGTGATCAATCCATAGATACCGATAGAAAATAAATAGGCACTCAAAACAAGTACATGTTCGAGAATCATTAAACAACTCCTTATCAATCTCGACTCCTTTCAATATGAACAACAATTCAACTAATTTAATAGACTAGTAGATAACAAGTATGGAACAAAGAAATATATTGGTACTAGATTGACCTAAAGTCTTTCTATTTATCCAGCTAGAATTCAAATAGAATTGAAGGAAAATGAATGTGATAAGACAGAACAAAATTTTATTTTAATTCCAAGTTTTAATAGAAATTTTTTATTGACGAGCTACAGCAATTGCACCTATTAAAGCAACTAAAAGGATTATTGAAATAAGTTCAAATGGGAGAAAAAAATCTGTTGATAAATGAATTCCAATTTGTTGACTATTACTTAGAAAATCTTGCTCTATAATCTGGTTTGATCTTGTAGTCCAAATAATCCCGTACCATGACGTATCTGAAATAATAGTAATTAGTGAAATAAAAAGACTTATACAAACCATCGAAGTAATTCCATCTCCTACGGTCCAAAGATGAAAATCCTTGTAATATTCGGAGCCATTCATGAACATCACAGCAAAAATGATTAAAACATTTATAGCTCCTACGTAAATAAGTAGCTGCGCAGCAGCTACAAAATAGGAGTTAGATAGAATATAGACTAACGATGTACAAACAAGAACCAATCCCAAGGAAAAGGCCGAATAAATTGGATTGGGAAGTAATACCACTCCTAGACCCCCTAATATAAGACCCGATCCTAGAAAGACTAAAAGAAAATCATGTATTGGTTCAGATAAATCCATTTTTTATAAAAAATCAAAAACGAAGAATTTCATGACTTTATTGACCTGACCAGGAAAAAAGCAGTTTTTCTATTTTTTATGATACTTTGAAATTGTGAATTGAATGAAATTCTAATGGGTATAAATTGAGGTGGATGCTTTTATTTTATTGGACCACTATCCATTCTTTACTCGTCGAAAGAGTAGTTTAAACCTATCTATTTTTGATATCATTTATCTACTTTGAAACCATTACTATTTTACTATTATCTATTATAATATATAATATGGAAATCCGTTTTGTTTTCAATCTAAATTAAGCTAGTAGTCTCATTAAGCAACCACTAGTTTGAATTGCCCAAGCAAAAATATCATTGTTTTAGATCCGAACTAAGCCTTCGTAATTCGTAATTTTTTTGAATCGAATTAAGGGTTTATTCATTGTTTATTTGAGGTAAATTCAAAATTGTTCGAACTGTGTAATCATCAATTACTGACATTGGTAAGCGACCCAAAGCGATTTGATTATAATTCAATTCGTGACGATCATAAGTAGAAAGTTCATATTCTTCGGTCATTGATAAACAATTTGTTGGGCAATACTCAACACAATTACCACAAAATATACAGATTCCAAAATCAATACTGTAATTCAGCAATCGTTTCTTTCGAATATCAGTTTCCAACTTCCAATCAACAACGGGTAAATCTATAGGACATACACGCACACATACCTCACAAGCAATGCATTTATCAAATTCAAAGTGTATTCGGCCTCGGAAACGTTCCGATGTGATCAATTTTTCGTAGGGGTATTGAATAGTTACAGGTAAACGATTTGCGTGGGACAGGGTAATGATGAAACCTTGGCCGATGTATCTGGCGGCTCGTATTGTTTGTTGACCATAATTTAGGAATTCCGTTATCATAGGGAGCATATGTTGAATATCTATAAAAAAGATTTTATGCTTGTTTCTTTCTCTTGTTTGAGACAAGTCGTGAATCTAGGATATTGTGGTCTTTTACAGTGAAAGAAGTTGGAACGAGGTTGTCAATAATAGATTACCGAGAGAAATCGGTAAAAGAAATTTCCACCCAAGATTTAATAGTTGGTCCATTCTCAGCCTCGGTAAGGTCCATCTTGTTGCAATAGGAATGAACAAAAACAAATAAGTTTTGGCTAATGTGATAAAAATACCAATTAGTCTTCCAAAGACTTTACCCCTTTTATTTATGCCAAATAGCTCAGGAACTAATATGTACGGAATAGAAAGATTCCAACCTCCCAAGTAAAGAACTGTTACAAATAATGAAGAAACTAGTAGATTCAGATATGAAGCAATGTAAAATAAACCAAATTTGATACCTGAATATTCGGTTTGATACCCTGCTACTAATTCTTCTTCTGCTTCTGGTAAATCAAAAGGTAATCTTTCACACTCGGCGAGAGACGAAATTAGAAAAACGATAAATCCGATGGGTTGACGCCACAAATTCCACCCCCAAAAACCATATTTTGACTGCGCTTCCACTATATCAACTGTACTTGAACTATTAGATAATCATAGTCGATGATAACATCACTGTGCCCATCGCTATTACAGAACCGTACGTGAGATTTTCACCTCATACGGCTCCTCAGAGGTCACAAATAAATCTAAGGGCCCTTTCCTCGTCTTTATCTTGATATGTTTGTCAGATAGAGTCAAAATCTATCCTAAGGTCCCAAATTAGACCAATGGAATTCTGTCTGCTATATTTAAAATTAATAAATAAGTGCTTCTGAATTTATCTCATCTTTTAAGAATTTTAATTTGGCTTTGTTGATTAATAACCTTATCATTAAATAAAATAAAAAAAATGTGCTTTATAGCAATATCACATATACATTTCAACCTGGAATTTTCAATTACGAAAAAAATTAGAGAGTTGATTAGTTCAGGAATCATGACAAAAATTTGATCTCTCTAAATATAAATAGAAATCAAAATGAAATTATAGGAAAGAAAGAATAAGAACAAAAAAAGAAAAAGGAAGAAAAAAACAACGACATCTCTCCTTTTTTCTTTTGCAATTAGATTCTTTTCTTTCTATTTTGATTTATTTTATTTCATTCCTATTCTCCTTTCTCCGAAAAAGGGCCTTTAACCAAAGTAAAAGATTACTTCGTTCTTGATAGTTATTTACTTACTCAGTGGATAGGAACATACTCTGGATCAGAATCATGGGGAGTACTTCTTGATCATTTCTACGAACGTAAAGCCCCAATTTGAATTCCTTTTATGTACAGAAATATCCTCTTGGATAACTTACATAATCTCAATTATTAATCCTTTGTGTATCTTGGTCTTCCTAACCATCCACTTATTTTTTCTTTCAAAAACCTCCTGTTGTGGAAATCCATCTATGGTAATAGACAAGAAAAACTCCATACAGTTGATCTTTTGAACCCGCTTCAAGTTATCATGACAATTCACGAATCTTGGGGTAAACAATCTCTATTGCTTATGTTTACTTTTTTCACCATTTGATTTTTGTACATAGGAAATGAGACTCAACTTTTTACTGCAAATTTAGAAGCCGTTTTCTTTCACTCATATAACTATCTGGTTTAGTTCATCAACTTAAATGCTGAAGAAAAATATATATAGTCAATCAAATCTTTTTATCCTTGTTTCTAGAAAGAAAAGAATTGGGAGACATTTTCGGGCTCACCGAATCACACGTAGAGATATTGATAACACACATAGAGCTAATGGTATTTCATAACTAATTGATTGAGCAGCTGCCCGTAGACCACCCAAAAAGGAATATTTATTATTTGATCCATACCCCGACATAAGAAGTCCAACGGGAGCAATACTTGAAATGGCAATCCAAAAAAAAACACCAATACTAAGATCGGCTAGAACAAGGTGATCACCAAAAGGAATTACTGAATAACTTAGAAAGATAGATATTACTGCTATGGATGGTCCGATACTGAATAAACGAGTATCTCCTGTAGATGGAATAAGGTTCTCTTTCAAAAGTAGTTTTGTCCCATCTGCTAGAGCTTGAAGAATTCCTAAAGGTCCGGCATATTCAGGTCCGATACGTTGTTGTATTCCTGCAGATATTTCTCTTTCTAACCAAACAATTACTAGTACACCTATTGTGATTCCTAATACAAGAGTCAAAATAGGTACAAGAATCCATATGATCCCATAGACTTCTTTTAAGGATTCCAATTTGGAAAAAGAATTGATAGTCTCCATTTCTGTTGTAGCAATTATCATTTCAACGATCAACTTCTCCCATAATGATATCTATGCTACCTAGTATTGTCATAATATCAGCCAATTTCATTCTTTTAACTAACTGAGGAAGAATTTGCAAATTGATAAAACCTGGTGGGCGAATTTTCCATCTCCAAGGAAAAACGCTCTGATCTCCTATCAGAAAAATTCCCAATTCTCCTTTTGGGGCTTCAACTCTCACATAAAGTTCTTGTTTCGACAATTCAAAAGTTGGAGAAGGTTTTTTACTAATAAACCGATATTCAAAATCATTCCATTCAGGATCTTTTAATCTGTCAAAACGTCGGATTTCTAAATTTTCGTAAGGCCCTCCTGGAATTCCTTCCAGAGCCTGTTGAATAATCTTTATGGATTCTGTCATTTCACTGATTCGTACTAAATAACGAGCTAATGAATCCCCTTCTCGTTGCCATTGAACCTGCCAATCAAATTCGTCGTAAGACTCATAATGATCAACTTTACGAAGATCCCATTCTATTCCGGAAGCTCGTAGCATTGGTCCCGATAAACCCCAATTTACTGCCTCGTCTCTTCCAATAATTCCTACGCCTTCAACTCGTTCTAAAAAAATGGGATTCCGGGTAATAAGTTTTTGATACTCAGCAACCCCTGTTAAAAAATAATCACAAAAATCCAAACATTTATCTATCCAGCCATAGGGTAGATCAGCAGCCACTCCTCCAATACGAAAATAATTATGCATCATTCGCATACCAGTGGCCGCTTCGAATAGGTCATATATCAATTCTCTTTCTCTAAAAATATAGAAGAAAGGGGTCTGCGCACCAATATCCGCCATAAAAGGACCGAGCCATAATAAATGAGAAGCTATCCGACTCAACTCCAACATAATGACTCTGATATAGCTAGCCCTTTTAGGTACTTGAATATTGCCTAATTGTTCGGGTCCATTTATGGTTATTGCTTCTGTGAACATAGTAGCTAAATAATCCCACCGTGTTACATAAGGCAAATATTGTATAATTGTTCGGTTTTCTGCAATTTTCTCCATCCCTCTATGTAAATAACCCAATATTGGTTCGCAGTCGACAACATCTTCACCATCTAGAGTAACGATGAGTCGAAGAACACCGTGCATTGATGGGTGCTGAGGCCCCATATTGACTATCATGAGGTCTTTTCTTGTAGTTGGTGCAGTCATAAGTTTTTTAACGATTCATTCTTCCATGAATTACTGAAAGTGAAAAGAAGTTCATCAAAATTTAATCGAAACATATAAGTGAAAATGCAATAACTCTTCAAATTAATTTAATAAAATTAACGAGTTTTTGTCTCTCGAATGGCCAATTTATTAATTAATTCTTTATAACGTACTCTATTTTTTTTTGCCAAATAAGCTAGCAGTCGTTGACGTTTTCCCAAAATTTTCTTCAAACCTCTCTGAGATAAATAGTCTTTTTTGTGCAATTCTAAATGTGAAGTAAGTCTCTGTATCTTATTGGTGAAATTGAATACTTGAAATTCAACGGATCCTTTCTTTTCTTCTTGAGAAGTAACTGAAATGACATAATTTTTTACCATAAACGAATTTCCCCTTTCTTTATTTTACAGATATGGATTTTTTCTAATTTTATTGATCAGTAATAATAATGCCAGTAATTTGAATGTGGTATATAGACTTAATTTCTTTATGAACCTCTAATTTTATCAATTCCAATAAATTAATCAAATTAAAAAATTGATTCAGATAGGAATCCAAAAAGGTGATAGGTACGTTTTTTTCATTCACAAAAGCGAATAATTGAAACCTAAAATCCTAAAATGAAAAATATTCTGTTGATTCATTTTTAGATCTAATCGATACCTTATTTTATTGATTTAGTATCGTCTACTCGAATTAGATTCGAATGAGATGTAAAACAAGGCATGTGTGCTTTTGTTTGCTTTCATATACTCTATACGAGACAGGGTATATAGTACTATCAATTAATTTTCAATCGTGGATACATATGTATTCTTAAGATATTGAAACGGCTACCATTATTGGTATCAAACCAATAACGATTCATACAAGCTAAATCCTCTAATCGATAATTAGGCCAAAGAAAGAACTTCAATTTAATTAATTCATTTTTCTCTTTATAAAAGGGTTTCCTTTCATCCAAAAATTGACTCCAGTTTTTTACATTGGTTTCATTGCAAAATACTGAATTTCTATCGACACCATCCCAATTCAAAGAATTAAAAAAACTTCGAATTCTCAATTCTCTACGACGTCTAGACCATAAAATATTTTCAGGAACAAGCAAATCAAAATGATTTTGTTCTGTATTTATTCTTTGAGTTTGAGGTTGCAGAATGAATTCGTCAAAATTCTTTTTAGCAACATATCTTTGTTCTCGGTATTTTTGATTAGTTTGGTGTTTACTTTTATGAACCAACGAAATACCTATGGTTTGATACATAAGAAATTCTCCATTATTTTTTACAGAGAACCGAATGGGTTCGATAATCAATACCCCCTTCTTTAGTAAGTCTGTAAGAGGTAAATTTGCCTGAATCAGCATTGTATCCAAACACATTTCTCTCCTTTGAATTGACGATATAGTAATTTTGGTTGGATTTGTCAGTCGAAGCAGGAGACAATATACTTTGATATTTTCGAGCAGACTTTGATTCAAAGCATCCTTCCATTTCAATTGAAAAAGCAAATAACGTTGCAAGAACAAATCTAGTTCTGCTTCCGTGTTGCTTTTGTATTGTTTTTTAGTTTTACCCTTTTTTGTGTCTGATTCCACGTAATCTTTTTCAAGATCGTTTTGATGTTTTGAGAAAACAGGGCCCCGATTTTCTTTGTTTTCTATACTCGATCCATGCTCTCTTTGACTTGCGGGTTCTTTTGCTTCTTGAATTCTATTCTTTTTTTTTTTATTTGATGGTATAAAAAAGTTTTGTTTTTGGTTTTGACTAACCTTTTCATTTGTATTCAAATTTAAAAGAAGAAATTTGCTTGGTATAATCCACGGTTTTATTTTATAGACATTAGAAAGTAGTAAAAATTCTGGGAAGAACCAAAATTCCAGATTCAATATGGGACGATTAAATATTTTTTCATTCATTCCCATCCAATCAAAAAAGACTTTTTTCGAATTTTTTTGAGTTTTTTCTGGATTTTGATGAGTTGTAAGATAAAAAACCCCCCTTTTCTCAATTATTTGATAATTATCAATTATTTGATAATTATTAATACCAATTTGAGTATTTGGATTACTGTTGGTATCGATCTTAACCCAGGCCTCAATATCTCCTTTTTGTCTAAGAGAAAAATGGAGAATTTTCCAATCAAAATATTTTCTATCGAGATTTCTTTCTATATCTAGAATATTGCCTTTTCTTAGATAATTATTGATATGCAGATTGCCGGACATATCAACAAAGTTGTGTTTGGACGGGTTGAAATTATATGAAATTTCGAAGTTCTTTTTGACTTGAAAGGGTAATCTAGAAATAAATGAGTCATTTTTATTTTCATAATTAATCGATTTAGATGCTAAAAGATCATATCTATAACATTTTTTAAAATTATCTTTTTCGTTTGATAATGAATAGAGTTTCAAATCATTTTCTTTTTTGTAATGCCTTAATTGGTCTTTTTCATATGAATTCCATTTGTTTAAGTTTCTATTTTTATTTTGAGTCATACAACTTTGATTAACTTTAGTTCGCCATTTTTTTGGCATTAATCTAGACCATCTAATCTGAGATAAATCGTATTGATAATGCTGTCTTAACCAGTTTTTCCATTGATTGATTCTATAACTCTGAAGTTTCTTATGTTTTAATTCTGAATGAAATATTCCTAGTGTTCTAAAATAGTCCTTTATTTTAGTCGTAAGGAAACAAGACATTGTGTTATATTGAAGAACAGATCTAAATTTAGACAAATTAATAACTTGGGTTTGTGATAATTTGTAAAATACATATGCTTGTGACAAGTAGGATAAATCACAAAAAATATGTGAATTTTGCTTACTAATATTATAAACTGACTGTTTTATAGTCGAAATAAAGATAAAGTGTATTTTTTTATTATTAATTTTTTCTTGATTTATTTCATTATTGGAAATGGATTTCTCAATCAATTTGTTTGTTGATTCAAGAAAGAGTTGTGTAGTAATTCTAGGAATATTAATGATAAAT